CAATTCAAATCCTGGATCTTCGAATTGAGAGAGATCAAGAATTATCACTATTTCTTAGATTCATGGATCAAATTCGATTCAGTGGGATCTTTCACTCACATTTTTTTCCACCAAGAACGTTTTATGAAACTCTTTGACCCCCGAATTTTGAGTATCCTACTTTCACGTGATTCACAGGGTGCAACAAGCAATCGATATTTCATGATCAAAGGTGTAGTACTGCTTGTAGTAGTGGTCCTTATATCTCGTATTAACAATCGAAAGATGGTCGAAAGAAAAAATCTCTATTTGATGGGGCTTCTTCCTATACCTATGAATTCCATTGGACCCAGAAATGAGACATTGGAAGAATCTTTTTGGTCTTCCAATAGAAATAGGTTGATTGTTTCGCTCCTGTATCTTCCAAAAGGGAAAAAGATTTCTGAGAGTTGTTTCATGGGTCCGCAAGAGAGTACTTGGGTTCTCCCAATAAAGAAAAAGTGTATCATGCCTGAATCTAACCGGGGTTCGCGGTGGTGGAGGAACCGGATCGGAAAAAAGAGGGATTCTAGTTGTCAGATATCTAATGAAACCATAGCTGGAATTGAGATCTCATTCAAAGAGAAAGATAGCAAATATCTGGAGTTTCATTTTTTATCCTATACGGATGATCCGATCCGCAAGGACCATGATTGGGAATTGTTTGATCGTCTTTCTCCGAGGAAGAAACGAAACATAATCAACTTGAATTCGGGACAGCTATTCGAAATCTTAGGGAAAGACTTGATTTCTTATCTCATGTCTGCTTTTCGTGAAAAAAGACCAATTGAGGGGGAGAGTTTCTTCAAACAACAAGGAGCTGGGGCAACTATGCAATCCAATGATATTGAGCATGTTTCCCATCTCTTCTCGAGAAACAAGTGGGGTATTTCTTTGCAAAATTGTGCTCAATTTCATATGTGGCAATTCCGCCAAGATCTCTTCGTTAGTTGGGGGAAGAATCAGCACGAATCGGATTTTTTGAGGAACGTCTCGAGAGAGAATTGGATTTGGTTAGACAATGTGTGGTTGGTAAACAAGGATCGGTTTTTTAGCAAGGTACGGAATGTATTGTCAAATATTCAATATGATTCCACAAGATCTATTTTCGTTCAAGTAACGGATTCTAGCCAATGGAAAGGATCTTCTTCTGATCAATCCAGAGATCATTTCGATTCCGTTAGAAATGAGGATTCAGAATATCACACATTGATCGATCAAACAGAGATTCAGCAACTAAAAGAGAGATCGATTCTTTGGGATCCTTCCTTTCTTCAAATGGAACGAACAGAGATAGAATCAGATCGATTCCCGAAATGCCTTTTTGGATCTTCCTTCATGTCCTGGCTATTCACGGAACCTGAGAAGCGGATGAATAATCATCTGCTTCCGGAAGAAATCGAAGAATTTCTTGGGAATCCTACAAGATCAATTCGTTCTTTTTTCTCTGACAGATGGTCAGAACTTCATCTGGGTTCGAATCCTACTGAGAGGTCCACTAGAGATCAGAAATTGTTGAAGAAAAAACAAGATGTTTCTTTTGTCCCTTCCAGGCGAGCGGAAAATAAAGAAATGGTTGATATATTCAAGATAATTACGTATTTACAAAATACCGTCTCAATTCATCCTTCGGAACCATATCACATCCCGGATCTGGTTCCAAAGGATGAACCGGATATGGACAGTTCCAATAAGATTTCATTCTTGAACAAAAATCCATTTTTTGATTTCTTTCATCTATTCCATGACCGGAACAAAGGGGGATACGCGTTACGCCACGATTTTTTTGAATCAGAAGAGAGATTCCCAGAAATGGCGGATCTATTCACTCTATCAATAACCGAGCCGGATCTGGTGTATCATAGGGTATTTGCCTTTTCTATTGATTCCTACGGGTTGGATCAAAAAAAATTATTGAATGAGGAGAATGAATCTTTTTCTCGAAGGATCATAAAAAAATCGGTCCGGATCTACTGCGGGAATGATTTGGAAGATCCCAAACTAAAAACAGCGGTATTTGCTAGCAACAACATAATGGAGGCAGTCAATCAATATAGATTGATCCGAAATCTGATTCAAATCCAATATAGCACCTATGGGTACATAAGAAATGTATCGAATCGATTCTTTTTAATGAATAGATCCGATCGTAACTTCGAATATGGAATTCAAAGGGATCAAATAGGAAATGATACTCTGAATCATATAACTATAATGAAATATACGATCAACCAACATTTATCAAATTTGAAAAAGAGTCAGAAGAAATGGTTTGATCCTCTTATTTCTCGAACTGAGAGATCCATGAATCGGGATCCTGATGCATATAGATACAAATGGTCCAATGGGAGCAAGAATTTCCAGGAACATTTGGAACATTTCGTTTCTGAACAGAAGAATCCTTTTCAAGTAGTGCAAGTAGTGTTCGATCGATTACGTATTAATCAATATTCGATTGATTGGTCCGAGGCTATCGACAAAA